GGTGGATTCACAATCCACTGCCTTGATCCACTTGGCTACATCCGCCCCTTATCTAGCTAAAGGATTTTCTCTTTTTTCCATTCATCATTATACTTCAGCTTCAGATTAAGATCGAGATATTGGACATAGAATGCCAATTTAAAAAATGTAAAAAAAGGAGTAATCAGCCGTGACACGTTCACTCAAAAAAAATCCTTTTGTAGCTAATCATTTATCGGGAAGAATTGAAAAACTCAACAGGAGGGAGGAGAAAGAAATCATAGTGACTTGGTCTCGGGCATCTACCATTATACCCACAATGATTGGCCATACAATCGCTATTCATAATGGAAAGGAACATTTACCTATTTATATCACAGATCGTATGGTCGGTCACAAATTGGGAGAATTTGCACCTACTATAACTTTCGTGAGACACGCGAGAAACGATAATAAATCTCGTCGTTAGTCGTTCTACTAAGTATTCATGTGAAAAGCCTTATTTTATATTTTAGTATTTAGACTTAAGAGTCTTTATCTTTTTATCTTATAGTAAGAGTATAGGTATATTTATTTTATTTTTCATAATACTTAGACTTTTCTGACTTATCTTATACTATACTTCACCTAGGCACTTATCATTCATTGGCGGGGGAGAACTTTTATGATAAAGAACGAAAATTCGGATAGAGAAGCAAAAGTTTTAGCTCAACATATATGTATGTCTGTTTTCAAAGCACGAAGAGTAATTGATCAGATTCGCGGACGTTCTTATGAGGAAACACTCATGATACTGGAACTAATGCCTTATTGGACATCTTATCCAATTTTAAAATTAGTTTATTCTGCAGCAGCAAATGCTAGTCATAATATGGGTTTGAAAGAAGCTGATTTATTTCTTAGTAAAGCTGAAGTAAATAGAGGTGCTATTGTGAAAAAGTTAAAACCCCGGGCTCGAGGACGTAGTTATTTTATAAAAAAAACTACTTGTCATATAAAGATTTCTTTAAAAGAAAAATATAAAATTTAGATTCCTATTTAGAAAAAAAAATGGATGAAAAAAGAATAGAAAAATATGGGACAAAAAATAAATCCACTTGGTTTCAGGCTTGGAACAACTCAAAGTCATCATTCTTTTTGGTTCGCAAAACCAAAGAATTTTTCCATGGGTCTACAAGAAGATGAAAGAATACGGAATTGTATTAAGGACTATGTAAAAAAAAATAATAAAATATCCTCAGGTTTCGAAGGAATTGCCCATATAGGAATTAAAAAAAGAATAGATTTGATTCAGGTCATAATCTATATTGGATTTCCCAATTTATTAATAGAAGGAAGGACACGGGGAGTCGAAGAATTACAGATGAATATACAAAAAGAGTTTCATTCTGTAAACCGGAAACTCAATATTGCTATCACAAGAATTGAAAAGCCTTATGGACAACCTAATATTCTTGCAGAATATATAGCTTTACAATTAAAAAATAGAGTCTCATTTCGAAAGGCAATGAAAAAAGCTATTGAATTAACTGAACAAACGGGTACAAAAGGAATTCAAGTACAAATTGCCGGACGTATCGACGGAAAAGAGATTGCACGTGTCGAATGGATTAGAGAAGGCAGGGTTCCCTTACAAACAATTCGCGCTAAAATTGATCACTGTTCCCATACAATTAGAACTATCTATGGAGTCTTAGGCATAAAAATTTGGATATTTGTAAACCAAGAATAATAAATAAGAATCATAGACCTTTCTTTATCTCGCCATTCTGCTCATCGATAGAAAAAATTTAGAAACTCTTTTATTATTTTTTTATTAATCAAATAAAAATTAATCAAATAAAAACGAACAATTATAATTCTATAAGGTTGAATAAAAATTTAATTTAGATTTTCTTAGAATTGCTATGCTAAGTGTGTGACTCGTTAGTTTTTTCTTTAGAGTTTAGAATTGAGATTAAAAAAAAAACAGTACGATTTCACTATAAACTTAGTAACTATCAAAACTCAAGAAACTCAAAACTAAAAACCAACTTATTGCTTCGTATTGTCGAGATCCCAAGAAAAAGTCACTATATGACTGAACCAATCATATAGTTGTAGCAACTGAAATTCTTTTCATAAAAAAGAAATCTGATTAGGAATTGTGGAAAAAAAGGAGGGATGTGGAAAAAAGGAAGGATGATAGAAAGAGATAATAAAGATCTCAACGATATATGATTCCCTTATGTATGGTTTATGAATAATTAACCCATAAAAAAGGCAGTGTTATAAAGCATCAACATCAATATACAATAAAAATACAAAATATAAAATTACAATAGAATAAGAAATATACAAATAAAAAATAAAAACTATAGAAGAAAATATAAAACATAATAAAAAAATTAAATTAAAATAATAATCTAAAATCTAAATAATAGAAAATATAGAATAATTTAATTGAGCTTCGGGTTAAGAAAAACTTAGGAGATTTACTCGGAAACAAATAACAGATTTTGTTGAGAGCTCCATTGCAGAGTTCAAACCTAAGCATTAATAGAGAAGCTATGGGAACGATGGAACCTGTGATTACATAGGAGATTTTATTTAAAACGAATCAATCCTAATGATTCATTGGGTAGGATGGCGGAATGAACCAAGAAAAAATAGATTTCTTCTGAAGGGTTGTGAATTGTGACCCTACAAATGAATGAGGAAAGAGTAAATATTCGCCCACGAAACCTTTATTTATTTTTCTTTAATTTAAAAATTTCTTTTATTGGATGACTATTGGCGTAATTCAATAGAGGTAAAGTAAAATACTTTAGAAATTTTTATAAAATAAAGAAGCATTATATCATTACATCATTATCATCATTACATAAAATATATATAAACTAAAAAAACACGCCTAGTTACTAGTTATAAGTTATTATAAGTTATATATATATATAACTACCTATGTAAAAAAATGTAAAAAATGAAATATAAAAAAATTAGTATATTCTTTCTTTTGATAGAATTAAATACATGTGTATATGTAAGATTATTGAATATTTAATCATTTCATTCGCGAGGAGCTGGATGAGAAGAAATTCTCATGTCCGGCTCTGCAGTAGAGATGGATTTTAGAAACAACCATCAACTATAACCCCAAAAGAACCAGATTTCGTAAACAACATAGAGGTAGAATGAAGGGAATATCTTGCCGAGGCAATCATATTTGTTTTGGCAGATACGCTCTTCAGGCACTTGAACCTGCTTGGATCACAGCTAGACAAATAGAAGCAGGGCGAAGAGCAATGACACGATATGCGCGTCGTGGTGGAAAGATATGGGTATGTATCTTTCCCGACAAACCTGTTACTGTAAGACCTACAGAAACACGTATGGGTTCGGGCAAGGGATCCCCCGAATATTGGGTATCCGTTGTGAAACCGGGCCGAATACTTTATGAAATGAGTGGAGTATCAGAAACTGTAGCCAAAGCTGCTATGGAAATAGCTGCATGCAAAATGCCTATACGAACTCAATTTGTTATTTCAGGATAGTTAAACAAAAGTAAAAGAAGAAGGAGTATGGAGAATGAAAAAAAATCACGGATTTATTTATCTCTGGACAGACAATATTTATTTTTTCCATTATCCCTTACATTGAAATAAGAGATTCAAATAAAAATGATATGATTCAACCTCAGACCCTTTTGAATGTAGCGGATAACAGTGGAGCTCAAGAATTGATGTGTATTCGAATAACAGGAACTGGTAATCATCGATATGCTCATATTGGCGATGTTATTGTTGCTGTAATCAAAGAAGCAGTACCCAACATGCCTCTAGAAAGATCAGAAATAATTAGAGCGGTGATTGTACGCACGTGTAAAGAACTCAAACGTGACAACGGTATTAGAATACGCTATGATGACAATGCAGCGGTTATCATTGATCAAGAAGGAAATCCAAAAGGAACTCGAATTTTTGGTGCTATTGCTCGGGAATTGCGACAGTTGAATTTTACTAAAATAGTTTCATTAGCACCCGAAGTCTTATAGATGAAAATAGGATGTATCCTATATGTATCCTATCTATATATAGAATATTCAAATATCTTAAATAGATCTGATTAATAGATTGTGTCTCATGCATATACTTTAAAATCTTTAAAATTCTAATTAAAATTCTAAGAATTTTTTATAATTTAATAATAAATAATAAAAAAAATTCCATAAAAAATCAAACAAAAAAAACATGTTGATTATATCAAAATTAGGAGGCACCAATAACTATAGTTCGTCATGGGTAGGGACATTATTGCTGATATAATAACTTCTATAAGAAATGCTGACATAAATCAAAAAGGAAGAGTTCAAATAGTATCTAATAATATCACTAAAAACATTGTGAAAATACTTTTGCGAGAAGGTTTTATCGAAAACGTTCGAAAACATCAAGAAAGTCAAAAAAATTTCTTGGTTTCAACCTTACGACATAGAAAGACTAGCAAAGGGAATAAAATAAATTTAAAGCGTATCAGCCGACCCGGTCTACGAATATATTCCAACTATCAACGAATTCCTAAGATTTTAGGTGGAATGGGGATTGTAATTCTTTCTACTTCTCGAGGTATAATGACAGATCGAGAAGCTCGACTAGAAAAAATTGGAGGAGAAATTTTGTGTTATATATGGTGATTTTCCTGGGGTACCCTAATTTTCTCTCTAACTTACTATTTGTAAAAGAGAGAGGGGAAGTTAATTATAGAACTCTTACTCTATTAGTTAATACTTAAAGGGGGTTCCCTGGAATGAAAGAACAAAAATTGATTCATGAGGGTTTAATTACTGAATCACTTCCCAACGGTATGTTCCGAGTTCGATTAGATAATGAAGATCTAATTCTAGGTTATATTTCAGGGAGAATCCGGCGAAGTTTTATACGTATACTAACCGGAGATAGAGTCAAAATCGAAATGAGTCGTTATGATTCAACCAGGGGACGTATAATTTATAGACTTCGCAAAAAAGATTCAGAATAAAAGTAAGGAATGATAAATATGAAAATAAGGGCTTCTGTTCGTAAAATTTGTGAAAAATGTCGCTTGATTCGTAGGCGGGGGCGAATTATAGTTATTTGTTCCAATCCGAGACATAAACAGAGACAGGGGTAATCCTTCTCAAGTTCGAAATCAAGAAATTTTTAAAAGAAAAACCCATGTACATGTAAAAAGAAAGGATTCGTTTTCATATGAAATAGATATCCCCGTATCTTTCTGATTCTTATTTCTTTTTCTTTTATTCTTATGAATATGATATAATAAAATATGACAAAACCTATAGCCAAAATTGGTTTACGTAAGAATGCACGTATTGGTTCAAAAAAGAATGAACGTAGAATACCAAAAGGAGTTATTCATGTTCAAGCGAGTTTCAACAATACTATTGTAACTGTTACAGACGTACGAGGTCGGGTGGTTTCTTGGGCTTCCGCAGGTACTTCTGGATTCAGAGGTACAAGAAAAGGAACACCCTATGCTGCTCAAGCCGCGGCGTTGAATGCTATTCGTACATTAGTTGATCAGGGTATGCAACGAGCAGAAGTTCTGATAAAGGGTCCGGGTCTCGGAAGAGATGCGGCATTACGAGCTATTCGTATAAATGGGATGCTATTAAGTTTCGTACGTGATGTAACACCCATGCCGCATAATGGATGTCGCCCCCCTAAAAAAAGACGTGTGTAGAAATAAGAATTCAAGAGATTACAAGAGAAATAAATGATTCAATGATCTGATCCAATAATCATAAATAAAAGAAAAATAATAGTATGGTTCGAGAAGAAGTAGCAGGATCCACTCGAACACTACAGTGGAAATGTGTTGAATCGAGAGTAGACAGCAAGCGTCTTTATTATGGTCGTTTTGTTCTGTCCCCGCTTATGAAAGGTCAAGCCGATACCATAGGTATTGCCGTGCGAAGGGCTTTACTTGGAGAAATAGAAGGAACATGTATCACACGTGCAACATCTGAAAATGTGCTGCATGAATATTCTACGATAGCAGGTATTGAAGAATCAGTACATGAGATTTTAATAAATTTGAAAGAGATTGTATTGAAAAGTAATCTATATGGAGTTAGGGACGCATACATTTGTGTCAGGGGTCCTAAATACATAACAGCTCAAGATATCATCTCACCACCTTCTGTACAAATAGTTGATACGACACAGCATATAGCTAACCTGACAGAACCAATTGATTTGTGTATTGAATTACAAATCAAGAGAGGTCGCGGATATCATATGAAATCCACAAATGAATCTCACGATAGAAGTTATCCTATAGATATTGTATCTATGCCTGTTCGAAATGCGAATCATAGTATTCATTCTTATGGGAATGGTAATGAAAAACAAGAGATACTCTTTCTAGAAATATGGACGAATGGAAGTTTAACTCCTAAAGAAGCACTTTATGAAGCTTCTCGTAATTTGATTGATTTATTGATTCCTTTTCTACATGCAGAGGAAGAGGACATGAATTTTGAGGAAAATGAAAACAGATGGAATCTACCCTCTTTTTCCTTTAAATTCAGATTCACTAATCTCAATAAAAACAAAAAAGGAATTCCATTGACATGTATTTTTATTGACCAATCAGAATTGTCTTCCAGGACCTATAATTGTCTCAAAAGGTCCAATATACATACATTATTGGACCTTTTGAATCACAGTCAAGAAGACCTTATGAAAATGGAATACTTTCGCATAGAAGATGTAAAACATATATTGGGCACTCTACAGAAGCATTTTGCAATCAATTTACCTAATATTTGAAGAAAGAAAAACGAATAGAATAAGTTTTTCATTTTTTACACGGTCCATATATTTGCAGAATAGATACATAATAATATTGATGTATCTAGGGAAGATCCAGAAGAGGATCTTCCTTAGATACCTATGTCATGGTATTTAACGGTTTAATCAATTTTAAAAAGACCTAAAGTTAGGGATTTCTCAATAGGTAAAGTTGCTCCAATACCTAACCAAAGAGCTACTGCGGTACCGATCAAAAATACTGTTGTAGCTACTGGACGACGAAATGGATTTTGGAATTTATTGACATTCTCCAAAAAAGGTACTGTCAATAATCCTATTGGTACTGAAACCATTAAAAGAACACCCAATAACTTATTGGGTACTGTGCGAAGTATTTGAAATACGGGAAAGAAGTACCATTCGGGTAATATTTCCAACGGAGTTGCAAACGGATCCGCCGGTTCGCCGATCATTGACGGCTCTAGAACTGCTAAGCCCACATTACATGCAATAGTGCCTAGAATTACTACTGGAAAAATATATAAAAGATCATTGGGCCATGCAGGTTCTCCATAATAATTATGTCCCATCCCTTTAGCCAATTTAGCTCTTAATACAGGATCATTCAAATCAGGTTTCTTTGTTATTTGGATAGGTGGATTCTTGTGAATCCATCCCCCAAAAGAACCGGACATGATAATTTTTTATCATCCGGCTCGAGCAAGAATAAAAAGAATCACAGAAATAGATCCATAGAACATAAATAGGTCCATAGAAGACCTATATTTCATACATATATACATATATAATGTAGAATGACTCTATGTAATAAAAGATTTATCAAATTCCATTTTCCCGAGTTTCAACGATTCATTATTCATTGCAAAGAATTCAGTTCTGGCAACAAGGAAATGCTCAATATCCAAGTCGGCTTACAAATTTGATCATGATCAAGTACTTTTTGGATTGTCTCATGTCTTTTGGTTGGTATTTATCCCCACAACATCTCGATTGTATTACATACAAAGTTTTTACTTGTTACTAATAAAGTATAGCCCCGTTCTTCCTTAGATCCCTTATTTAACTCCGATAGTATCATAGATCAGGGTCGATGCAGAGGAAATGAATGCATCTACATACTATAAAAAACTTACTAAGATTACTATAAAATTAATACGAAATACTAATACTCTCAATTAATTATAAGAAAATTACTAAAAAAAATCAAACAAAGTGAATAAATGGAACATTGGATCATTCCACATCACTTATTCTAGGGATCTTACGGAGCCTGTTCACACATGACATGATTCGGGTATGATCATAGAAAATATTCTCCTCAAGCGAACCGGTCTATCCTATGCTACATCAAGGAACTGACGTGATGGTTGGATGCGGAGACACATCGGGTTGTGAATTACAACGTGGCGGATCAAATCATATATCTGCATGGACCAATCAATAGTTCAAGTCACACACTCCCATAATCCATCCTCTTTTAGGAAAATATACTTCAACTATTTGATTCGTATTAAATAAACAATACTTCAGAGTTGAATAGAAGTATCCAAATAACATGCCTTATTTTTCAATAATCCATATTTGTAGCAATGAAAGACTCTTGTTCCTTCCCGATATGATAAATTACAAAAATCTATGATCTGCCTTCTCTATAAAGGACCCGAAATACCTTGCTTACGTATCATTAGAAAGTGCATTAACATAAATACGGCAGTAAGAAGAGGCAATACAAAAGTATGTAAACTATAAAAACGAGTCAAAGTGGACTGGCCTACACTAGCACTTCCACGTAATAATTCTACCAAAGGCGATCCTATTATAGGAATAGCTTCAGGTACGCCTGTTACAATTTTTACTGCCCAATAGCCAATTTGGTCCCGAGGTAAGGAATAACCGGTTACGCCAAAAGATGCGGTCAATACAGCCAGAACCACCCCTGTAACCCAAGTTAATTCGCGAGGTTTTTTAAAACCACCCGTAAGATACACACGAAATACGTGCAAGATCATCATTAGAACCATCATACTTGCTGACCATCGATGAACTGATCGAATTAACCAACCAAAGTTGACCTCAGTCATTATGTATTGAACAGAGGAAAAAGCCTCTGTAACAGTTGGACGATAGTAAAAAGTCATAGCAAAACCCGTAGCTACTTGTACTAAAAAACAAGTAAGCGTAATCCCCCCTAAACAATAAAATATATTGACATGAGGAGGAACATATTTACTAGTTATATCATCTGCAATCGCTTGAATCTCGAGACGTTCCTCGAACCAATCATATACTTTATTGAGATAGGTAAACCAAGAAAGACTCCCCCTCTGAGAACCGTATATGAGAATTTCATCTCGTACGGCTCAAGCCGAAACACACAAATACTGGTTTCAACGGATATGGAATAGATATTTTCAAACTTCTTGTGACTTAGCCTCTTGACTCGATTTGACCCAAAGATACGAAGTAAGAAAAATCCGGAATCTCTTCTTTGTGATGATAATGCCAAGAAATACAATCTCAAGTTGGCTCATCCATCTTTCTTTATGTTAATCGTGACAGGCCTCTTGAACCTTCTTTTCCCTATCTTTTTTTGATATTGATAGGAATTCTCTTGTTGAGACCCTATGAATCAATTGAAACCTCAGATTCATACTAGAACCACGATGATTTAATAAAACCAAAGCTAAACTCAAAGGATTTCTGAGTAAAAACCATTTGATCATCACTTCTTCACATCACTTCTTCAATTAATGTAAGAACTCAACAAAATCTAGAGAAAGAGGTTTATTTCGGAAGTATGAAGAAAAAATTGTTTGATTTAGAAAAGACCTATTTACTTTTTTTTATCCGGATTGCGAGGTCTGAATAATAGTTATGAATCATAGTTACAATATTTCTTTTATTGATCTATTCTATACAGTCCGTGCTCCAGAGACTAGAATAAATATCTGACGAGGTAGAATCATCTTGATAGAGAGATGACAGGTCCATTCTCTGTATTATCAATAGGATCAATTATAACAAGTCACACGCTCATATTCCGGAAATGAAATATTGAAACAAATAAATTTCACGATCGAACTACCAGAATGGTCTATAAATCCAAGTCTTAGTCAAGTCTTAGGTAATCTTAAGTTGAAGTATTAAGTCTTTTAAGCATTAAGTAAGTATCAGTAAAATACTCTTTTTTGATTGAAAAACTAGGACTT